TTTTTCTTTCGACCATCTTTCGATTGTTAATACGAGATATAAGGACCACTACTACAAGCAGTACTACACCTTTGATCGTGAAATATCGATTGCTTGTTGCACCCTGTGAATCACGTGAAAGTAGGATACTCCAAATTCGGGGGTCAAAGAGTTTCATAAAACGTTCTTGGTGGAAAAAAATGTGAGTGAAAGATCCCGCTGAATCGAATTTGATCCATGAATCTAAGAAATAGTGAGAATTCTTGATCTCTCTCAATATCTCTCTCAATTCGAATATCCAGGATTTGAATTGATGTCGTTTCATTGATTCCTCCTAAAGATTTCATTTCAATTGGAATTTGGTTATTCACGATGTACGATGATCCCTGTTAAGCATCCATGGCTGAATGGTTAAAGCGCCCAACTCATAATTGGCAAATTCGTAGGTTCAATTCCTGCTGGATGCACGCCAATGGGAACATTCAATAAGTCTATTGGAATTGGCTCTGTATCAATGGAATCTCATCATCCATACATAGCGAATTGGTATGGTATATTCATACCATAACATATGAACAGTAAGAACTAGAATTCTTATCGATACTGGAACTCATAGGGAAGAAAATGGATTTATGGATGGAATCAAATATGCAGTATTTACAGAAAAAAGTATTCGGTTATTGGGGAACAATCAATATACTTCTAATGTCGAATCAGGATCAACTAGGACAGAAATAAAGCATTGGGTCGAACTCTTCTTTGGTGTCAAGGTAAGAGCTATGAATAGTCATCGACTCCCGGGAAAGGGTAAAAGGATGGGACCTATTATGGGACATACAATGCATTACAGACGTATGATCATTACGCTTCAACCGGGTTATTCTATTCCACCTCTTATAGAGAAAAGAACTTAAAGCAAAAGACTTAATAACACGGCAATACATTTATACAAAACTTCTACCCCGAGCACACGCAATGGAGCCGTAGACAGTCAAGTGAAATCCAATCCACGAAATAATTTGATCTATGGACAGCATCGTTGTGGTAAAGGTCGTAATGCCAGAGGGATCATTACCGCAGGGCATAGAGGGGGAGGTCATAAGCGTCTATACCGTAAAATCGACTTTCGACGGAATGAAAAAGGGATATCTGGTAGAATCGTAACCATAGAATATGACCCTAATCGAAATGCATACATTTGTCTCATACACTATGGGGATGGTGAGAAGAGATATATTTTACATCCCAGAGGGGCTATAATTGGAGATACCATTGTTTCTGGTACAGAAGTTCCTATATCAATGGGAAATGCCCTACCTTTGAGTGCGGTTTGAACTATTGATTTACGTAATTGGAAGTAACCAATTAGGTTTATGACGAAACCTAGAAATCGATCACTGATCCAATTGGAGTACCTCTACGGGATAGACCTCAACAGAAAACTGTTGAGTAACGGCAGCAAGTGATTGAGTTCAGTAGTTCCTCATAGAAAATTATTGACTCTAGAGATATGGTAATATGGAGAAGACAAAATTGTTTGAAGCGCGCACAGAACCGGAAGCGCCCCTTGTTTCAAAGAGAGGAGGACGGGTTATTCACATTTCATTTGATGGTCAGAGGCGAATTGAAAGCTAAGCAGTGGTAATTAGAAAGACCCCCCGGGGAAAAATAGAGATGTCTCCTACGTTACCCGTAATATGTGCAAGTATCGACGTAATTTCATAGAGTCATCCGGTCTGAATGCTACATGAAGAACATAAGCCAGATGACGGAACGGGGAGACCTAGGATGTAGAAGATCATAACATAAGTGATTCGGCAGATTTGGATTCCTATATATCCACTCATGTGGTACTTCATCATACGATTCATATAAGATCCATCTGTCTAGATATCATCATATACATCTAGAAAGCCGTATGCTTTGGAAGAAGCTTGTACAGTTTGGGAAGGGGTTTTGATTGATAAAAAAGAAGAATCTACTTCAACCGATATGCCCTTAGGCACGGCCATACATAACATAGAAATCACACTTGGAAAGGGTGGACAATTAGCTAGAGCAGCAGGCGCTGTAGCGAAACTGATTGCAAAAGAGGGTAAATCGGCCACATTAAGATTACCATCTGGGGAGGTCCGTTTGATATCCAAAAACTGCTTAGCAACAGTCGGACAAGTGGGTAATGTTGGGGTGAACCAAAAAAGTTTGGGTAGAGCCGGATCTAAGTGTTGGCTAGGTAAGCGTCCTGTAGTAAGAGGAGTAGTTATGAACCCTGTAGACCATCCCCATGGGGGCGGTGAAGGGAGAGCCCCAATTGGTAGAAAAAAACCCACAACCCCTTGGGGTTATCCTGCGCTTGGAAGAAGAAGTAGGAAAAGGAACAAATATAGTGATAGTTTTATTCTTCGTCGCCGTAAATAGGAACATTGAAAATCGAATTTTTGGAATTGGAAATAATATGATGGGCGAACGACGGGAATTGAACCCGCGCATGGTGGATTCACAATCCACTGCCTTGATCCACTTGGCTACATCCGCCCCTTCCCTTATCTAGCTAAAGTATTTTCTCTTTTTTCCATTCATCATTATACTTCAGATTAAGATCGAGATATTGGACATAGAATGCCAATTTCAAAAATGTAAAAAAAGGAGTAATCAGCCGTGACACGTTCACTCAAAAAAAATCCTTTTGTAGCTAATCATTTATCGGGAAGAATTGAAAAACTCAACAGGAGGGAGGAGAAAGAAATCATAGTGACTTGGTCTCGGGCATCTACCATTATACCCACAATGATTGGCCATACAATCGCTATTCATAATGGAAAGGAACATTTACCTATTTATATCACAGATCGTATGGTCGGTCACAAATTGGGAGAATTTGCACCTACTCTCACTTTCGTGAGACACGCGAGAAACGATAATAAATCTCGTCGTTAGTCGTTCTACTAAGTATTCATGTGAAAAGCCTTATCTTATATCTTAAGAGTCTTTATCTTATAGTAAGAGTAGAGGTATATTTATTTTCTTTTTCATAAGACTTAGACTTTTCTGACTTATCTTATACTATGCTTCACCTAGGCACTTATCATTCATTGGCGGGGGAGAACTTTTATGATAAAGAACGAGAATTCGGATAGAGAAGCAAAAG